AGCAGGCTAGCTACCTGTGCCGCCCCTAAATCTTGGACATTTTGGCGCGGGTTGGAGCCCCTTCATGAAATCGAGGAGCCGGTCCTCTTCCGTCATACCAAAAAAGCCCAGGGAGAACTACGAAAGATGGCCTTCACATACTCGCGTATGGGGCCTGTTTGCTGGCTCATCAACATGGCGGACCACAACCGGGCAGGAAAACCCTCCATTCTGCCTGAAACTTGTCCACAAAATGAATCTAATTGCACTTCACGCTCCGACTTCTTTACGTCTTTTTGTCCGCCTAACCAGCCCATCTTTCTCCAGAGAAGCAACCGCTCGCTCGAAATCTCTCCCTTCAGTTGTGTAACAAGGCGATCCACACGATCACGAGTCTGCTCCCGTCGATCCTCTTCGACGGCACTAGCCTACGCGTTCTTCCTACTAGCCATGGCTTGCCCCAACCTTTGGCTCTGATACCACTTGTCACGGCGCTAAGTCCTTCAAGCCCACAAACCGTGGCACCCTGCTAACGGTCCGAGCAGAGTACGCGGAAAAAGTCCCTTATATCTTATTAGTAATAAAAGGCCCTGCAATCAAAAAAGAGCGCTAACGCGCATCCCCTTTCTTGCTCATTAGCGCAACGGCTTTCGCGCAGCTCAATCCGTTCCTTCTTGCCTTAGTAAAGCAACCTTTCGCGCTAGGCGCTCACCTTTTTTTTGTCTGGGTGGAAACTGGCGGGCAGGGCTTGCTTAACCGGATACACGGAATTGGGATCTCTGTCTCATGCAAATCTTTCTATCGGGAAAGCCTCGCTTATTCAAAGGGCTGATTATTTAGAACCCGTTTTGCTCATAAGTAAGTAAGCGTTGGTAGGAGCGGCGGGATGATGAGTATATAAATCAATAAAGACAAAATAAAAAAGAAAAAATGGCAAGTTTCTATTGATGGAGGAAATAACGATGTGGCGGAAAACAGGGCTGGGATTCTCTACAATGACACTGTAGACCTATTGAAAGGGATGTAGCGCAGCTTGGTAGCGCCTTTGTTTTGGGTACCCAATTTCATGGGTTCAAATCCCCTTGGACAGACATATTTTCTTTTTTTTATACTATTATACATGCAAGATGTATTGGGGGTACAAAAAGAATCAATCCTTTTTCTTTACAGTCGTATCTACTGTGATAAGAAAGCGCTCTTAGTTCAGTTCGGTAGAACGTGGGTCTCCAAAACCCAATGTCGTAGGTTCAAATCCTACAGAGCGTGATTTTTGGATTCTTAGAAAAAATTCTACTGAAATGGATTCAAGTATAGTTTATTGGAACGTATCAATAAGCTAGACCCATACTGCGAGTTGTTTCAGCCCCTAAATAAACCCGAACACTCAAGAAATCCGTTGGACAGGCGGATTCACATCTTTTACAACTAACGCAGTCTTCCGTTCTTGGAGCCGAAGCAATTTGTTTAGCTTTACATCCGTCCCAAGGTATCATTTCTAATACATCGGTCGGGCAGGCTCGGACACATTGAGTACATCCTATACATGTATCATAAATCTTTACTGAATGTGATGTGACATTGGATCTATACATTTTTAAACGTCATTAATTTTCGACCTAGTAAGCTTATAAACAAATCCTATATTTAGATACCAGGTAAATCAACAAGTTATCAGAATTTTTTCTAATCAATTGACTTCTGGACAGCTTTATTATAAAAGAAAGGGCCAAAATACTTTGATTTCTTATGTTTATGTTTCTTTTGCAGAGAAGATTATACCTTAAATTGGAATTTCTTGTTGAATATTCGAATTCTTATGATTAATACTACTTATTCAACTAATTCGATTGGTTAATACGAGTTGATTTTCGATTACGATAAATTGATGAAACAATAGCCGGCCCAATGGCTGCTTCAGCGGCTGCAATGGCTATAACAAAAATTGAGAAAATCTCTCCCAAATAAGGAAAATGTTACAAAATTTATATTAACTGCATTCAATATAAGTTCAAGACACATAAGGGCTCTAACCATATTTCGACTTGTGATCAATCCATAGATACCCATATAAAAAAAATAGGCACTCAAAACAAGTACATGTTCGAGCATCATGTTGCAACTCCTTAGCAATCTCATTCATTTCAATCTAAATAACAATTCAATTGATTTGATTGAATCACATATAACAAGCATGGAATATTTTAATTGCTGATTTTTTATTGACGAGCTACAGCAATTGCACCTATTAAAGCAACTAAAAGAATTATTGAAATGAGTTCAAATGGAAGAAAAAAATCCGTTGATAAATGAATTCCAATTTGTTGACTATTGCTTATCAAATCTTGTTCTAGAACCTGGTTGGATCTTGTAGTCCAAATAATCCCGTACCATGACGTATCTGGAATAGTAGTAATTAGTTCAATAAAAAGACTTAAACCACCGAAGGGAACCCCATCTCCAACAGTCCAAAGGCGAGAATCTTTGTAATATTCTGAATCACTCATGAACATCACAGCAAAAAGAATTAAAACATTTACAGCCCCTACGTAAATAAGTAGTTGCGCGGCAGCTACAAAATAAGAACTCAATAGAATATAGAATAAGGATATACAAACAAGAACCAATCCTAACGAAAAGGCCGAAAAAATGGGATTGGGAAGTAATACTACTCCTAGACCTCCTAAGATCAGACCCGATCCCAGAAAGACTAAAATAAAATCATGCATTGGCCCGGGTAAATCCATAAAATCCAAATCTCAATATTTCATGATTTTATTGACCTGACCAGGAAAAAAGAAGTAACTCCATTTTTTTTTTGTTTATGATACTTCTTAACTTAAACGTAATTAAATAAATAAAATTGGAACAGATGCGGGCGGGTTGATATATATAGTGTTATTAGCCCTAATCATTCAATATCTGGAAAATTGTTTGAAAATATATATATTACTCTAATATAAATAGAAAATCTAAATATAGAAATACATTTTTCATCAAAATGAAATGACAAGTTTAAACAACTTTTTCAAAGCCTTATTTTGAGAGATGCAACCTAATTTCATTTATTTCCAATTTATTTTATTATTAATATTAATAATATTAATTAATTATTATTGATTAAATAATAAATAATTAATTTTAAATTGAATTGTTAATTGGGGATTTTTTTGAATTGAGAGGTTTAAGTTTAACTATTTTATATTTTATTTCTATTGGAGGCGAATTCGAAATTGTGCGAATTGTGTAATCATCAATTACTGACGTTGGTAACCGACCCAAAGCAATTTGATTAGAATTCAATTCGTGACGATCATAACTTGAAAGTTCATATTCTTCAGTCATTGATAAACAATTTGTTGGACAATACTCAACGCAATTACCACAAAATATACAGATTAAAAAAAAAATACTGTAATTAAACAATCGTTTCTTTCGAATATCACTTTCCAATTTCCAATCTACAACAGGTGGATCTATAGGACATACACGAACGCATACTTCACAAGCAATGCATTTATCAAATTCAAAGTGAATTCGGCCCCGGAAACGTTCCGACGTAATTAGTTTTTCGTAGGGATATTGAATAGTTATAGGTAAACGATTCGCGTGAGACAGGGTAATCGCGAAACCTTGACCGATGTATCTGGCAGCTCGTATGTTGACCATAATTTGTGAATTCCGTTAGCATAGGGAACATATCGTGAATGTGTATAAAGAATAAAATTGTAGACTTGTTTCTTTCTCTTGTTTGAGATAAGTGGTGAATATAGAATATTGTAATTGTTTACAGTGAAAGAAGTTGGGACGAAGTTGTTAATAATAGATTACCTAGAGAAATAGGTAAAAGAAATTTCCATCCAAGATTTCATAGTTGGTCTATTCTCAACCTTGGTAAAGTCCATCTTGCAATAGGAATGAACAAGAACAAATAAGTTTTAGCTAATGTAATCAAGATGCTGATTATTGTTCCAAAAACTTTACCTACTTTATTTAGATTTAGATTTATGTCCAAAATTTTAGGAACGAATAGGTATGGAATAGAAAGATTCCAACCTCCCTAAGTAAAGAACTGTTATAAATAACGAAGAAACTAGTAGATTAAGATATGAAGCAACGTAAAATAAACCTAATTTGATACCTGAATATTCGGTTTGATAACCTGCTACTAATTCTTCTTCTGCTTCTGGTAAATCAAAAGGTAATCTCTCACACTCAGCTAGAGAATAAATTCTAAAAATGAGAAACCCTATAGGTTGACGCCACAAATTCCACCCCCAAAAGCCGTATTTTGACTGCGCTTCAACTATATCAACTGTACTTGAACTGTTAGATAATCATAGTCGATTAGAACATCGCAGTTCTTATCACTATTACAGAACCGTACGTGAGATTTTCACCTCATATGGGCTCCTCAAAGGTCACAAAAAAATCGTTGGACATTTCATTTATATTTATCTTTATCTTGATATTTTTTTTGTAGGATAGAGTCAAAACTTATCCCAAGTTCCCCAAATTAGACCAACGGAATTCTGTTTGCTATATTTTCTATTTAAAATATATATTAAAAAAAGGTGCTTCTGAATTAATCTCATCTTTTCATTTTAAGAATGTCATTTTTGTTTGTTAATCAATAACTTAACAACATCCTTGAATAAAAACCTTTTTGTAACAACATCATATAGGTATTTCAACCTATTTTTTTCAATTACGAAAAAGAATTCGACATTCCATTAATTTATGAATCATGTCAAGAGTTCTCTCTTTCTAACTAACGAAAAGATAGAGGATTTTCTTTTTGAATTATTTGATTTCGTTCCTATTCTCCTTTCTCATAAAAGGGATTTTACTCAAAATAAAAGATTACTTCGTTCTTGATAGTTATTTACTTAATCGGTGGATAGGAGCATACTCTAGGTCGGAATCGTGGGTAGTACTTATTTATCATTTCTACTAACTTAAAGTCCCAATTCGAATTCCGTTTATGTGCAGAAATATCCTATAATTTTTTTGAGAGAATATCCATTACAAATCCTTTGTGTATTTTGGTCTTTCTAACCATCCACTCAATTTTGTTCAACCTCCCATTTAAACCCGCTTCAAGTGATGATAACTAAGCAACCAATCTTGATTCAAGGCCATGGATCCAGACAGAAAGAAAGGAAAAGAACCGTCACGGTTTTTGAAAGCATCCTTACTTTGTTGTTCACGTCTTTGCTACGAGCGTGGGATATGGCAAGGTGAGCATTGACGACCATGGCAAGTGAAGGTGAAGATGGCATGAATGACCTATAGTGCAATTCCTAAGAAGGATTTGAACCTTTATCAATCCTAAAGGACTTATCCTTTCTCATGGGACAGTAAGAGTATTGAAACCATTACCATTAGTAAGGGAGAGATCCGCATAACATACTTAGCTTCCAATCAAAAGTGGCAGAAAGCTAGGGTTTTTCGTGCTTCTCTCTTCTTATCCTAAGGAGTTAATGATCTCTCGCTTAAGAAGATATCTAGCCAAGCGATTCATCTGATCAAAACACGCCAATAGGTGGTGGATTGAGGATAGTAAGTAAGAGGTTCCGTTCCATAGAAGGCACCACTTGAGTCAATAGCACCGGAGTCGAGAACAAGAGCAGGGGCGTAGTGGGACATTCGGGAGCAGCCTATTATGTAGCAGTCGCAAAGCCCTTTAAAGACTCGTACAAAGAATAAGTTCCATGCCTTCTCTTACTAAGACTAATGTGCAATCATTCCCTCCCTCACATGCATTTACAACAGATTCTAACTAAGACCGGTAATCTCCGGCCATTCTCGGTATCTTCACTAGTTGCCCTTCTTCTCTCTTCCTCTTTCAAGCAAATTGGAATTAGGCTCATTCCCCAGGATCACTAAACTTGCTTGTCCTTATATTCATGCTTGGGCTTCTTCTATCTCTTGAAGTGGGGCATCTTTTAGAATCAGACAGGGGAATTGCAGCCCTAGATGGAAGATGACCGGGGCGAGGATGCCAAGGGTCTGCCATCCGAAGCGCAGGTACCAACTAGCTGTTGCGAGGAAGGAAGTAGCTCGAGCGAAGCGAGAGGAAGGCAGACGGTATGGAATCCGAAGCGTAGGGTGAAAGGAGTAGATGTAGGGGAAGAAGAGCGAAAACAGACAGAGACGCGAGACGGGAAGAAGCGATAAAAGACTTCCTCTAAAAGGTAAGTAATTTAGAAGTTCCTATCGCTTCTCCTGGGACAACAATCAAATCAATAAAGGAAAGGGAATTGAAATGATTGATTGATCAAGGTCGTACCGGACATACCTTCAAGGAAGGGATATAGTTCATAAAAGCACGCTGTCCCGTATCGAGTTGTTCCCCTTCAGATCGAAGGGTGGGCGTAAGCACTTCATCCGTAAGACCTTTAGAGTATATTTGAAAAAGAAAGAATAAAGACATGGTAGAAACCAAACCCTAACGAGTATATTTTAGAACCAATCCTTTCAGTCTCACTTCTTCCCTTTAATTTAAATAGAATAGTATGTATTGCTTCCGAGCTTCTTCCCCGATCCATAAAGTTTCGTGTCTTCTTACCCTCTTTCTATGTATTGGATTCGAACCCGATAACGGTGTAATAGGACTGGTACCCTACAGACAAAAAAAAGATAAAGACTAAAGGGAGAAAGCCCCGGTATTGGATTTGCTCTTCTTACCCGTACGTTGAAGTCGAGTAGTTCCCTACGCTTCCATAGCCCCAATCGAATCCTTACTCCAAACCGTCAGATCGATCCACTTCGTTGTCCATCCCAACTGTCTCATCTTGAGAAAGGGCAATATTTATTAGGTCAATCAGGCTTCGCACCTTCCTTTCTTCATGCGAACGAAGCGTAGCACTATGAAATGGATCCGTTGACGAGAAAGCGATCAATGATTTTCCTAATTTCTGGTTCCGATGGGTCAGTCAAGCCTAGCAGAGCCAATCAAACCGGGGTATTCAAATCTTTATTAAATACTACCTTTTGATAGGGACTAGTTAGAGCTTATTCGGTAAAGGAGCTGACGGGCCTCCCAATCCGCTTGATTTATAGTAAGGCTTTGAAGGTAGTGAATTCATGTTTTCATAGGGTTCTTAACAAGAGAACGAGTGATCTGAAGACTTATTCAGTTCAGGAAAACTCGCCTTTTTTATAGTCAAAGTGACGAGCTCTTAGCTGCCTTGCAACCACGGCTAATTATGCGAAATCTAATTAGAAATTGTTCTGAGGGTTTCTAGCCCGTATTTAGGAAAATGGCCCCGCGCTTGGATCCCTTCTGTTCAATCCGGTCGGTCAGAGCCTCCTGTAGAGAAGTGATGCACTCTTCTCTTGGAGATCTGGTTGTTCTGATGATTCTCAATGGCTTGTTAGCGACTCAGCTCTTTCAGATCCTGTAGTATGTATTCTATTCTAGTAGTTACAGTAGCCTTGATTGGCTGTTACCGCTTTCTTCTTCAGATCCTCTGAACCCTTTCTCACCGACATAGCAATCTAAATTAGAAGAGGTCAAACAAAGAGGGGCCATTAATGATGAGTCCCCCTACCTAGCATTAGAATCAGTTCATCTTCTATTCGATTTACTGATACATCTTACAGGTCTCTTTCTTTATTGGTGGGTATACAACAAGCAGGCTTTGAAGGTTTTCCAATAGGCGATTTTCTTTCTAGTGGCGAGTCTGACGTACCGCTTTGCGGCGAAGAGTATGAAAATGGCCTTGGAGGCCCAAGTGCAGATTAGAGACTAAGCCCATACAGTGAAGTTTCTCACCGAGGTTTCTAGTCGCGGTTTAACTAAACTAGTTCTGTCTATCGTTTGCTTGCTTAAACTGTCCATTCTTTTAAGTCCGGGCGAAAGGGCGAGCTACGAATTATTTAAGGCAGGCTCAAATAGATCCAATACCGATAGAGACAGATGTAGACCCTTTCGGTGATGACAATGATCAATCGTAAAAGAGGCAAACCCCTATAGATTCATGTAGGGCTTTGGACGACGAATGCCTTTCTTTCCGGTCGGAGGAGGCGAACTGGCATAATAAGCGCTAGCGTAGCAGGGGACGAAGCCGGAGGCTCCATTGACTAGAGGAGTTGGTTCGTTTCCCGCTTGGGCTTGGATTGATAGATAGTTGGTGGGTGGCTAGAAGAGCTCGAGCGAAGCGAGAGGGTCTTTGATATTGGCTCGACCCGTTAGGGAGAGGGCGCTGAGGGGGGTATTCGCCTTCTCTTTTCTTATTCCATTTTGTGTTTTACGATGGGCTCCAACTGCACTAGCTGAAAAGTAGCTGCTGACAAGGCTTGAAAAGAAAGGAACTACTGCTACACTGGCAACTACACTTGGAGTGCTAGAAGATAGGAACTAGATCACAAACGTGCTATTCCTTCGCTTCTTTGCTTGGAAGGACGGACTGGAATGAATGAATGGACTGACTCTGATTCCCCAAACAGTAGGCTAAGAGCAAGATCAACGATAGCCTCTCTAAAAGCACATTCTAGAAGAACTTCCTAATGTTAAGCCACACCAGAAGGATTTACTTTATAGGCATTAGCTTCGGCTGCTTCCTCCATACCCATACTATGAGCACTTTACCAATCTATCACTTTGGATATCATCAACTACTTCATACCTTGCTATCCCGAGCCGTGCCGTAACAAACCATACCGTGTAGGGTGGAGTCCTCTCTCATTGAAGAAGGAGATGATGGGCTGTTACTCAACTCCTAAAGATGTTCAAACATCCGCTATTAGTGATAAAGCTTCTACTCTGATAACCAGCATGTGATCAGTAAACCGGTAAGAGGTAGTAGAATCCGACGATGGATGGCTCAATCAATCCTCTATTTCTTTGGCAAGGGTTAGAGCCCGGTGATTAGCTTTAGCTTCTCGATCAGCATCTGGTAAAGGTAAAGGAGTTAAATGTCTTTGATTGTTGAGCTTAGCTAGCTTCTCTAATGGGCTCGTAACTCGAAAGAATAAAGCCCTTAAAAAGCCTCCTTAACGGCCTTACCCCGGTATGGCAGTTATGTCTGAATATATGCAGTATCGGGGCTGGATGCTTCAGTATCTCAAGTACCTTCACTGGTATGCTTTTTTCTATCAGAAACCTTTCGGTAGACTGGAAGAGTTTGTAGACGCACCTGTGTATATTAGGACTTGGTACTCTCCTAAGGTTGACGTAGCGACCTATAGGTTTGGAGTACTATTCCGAATATACGACTGGTCTGATGACTTACAGAGGAATGAATCCTCCTCTGTACATCACAAGCTCTTTTGGTGAAGATTCCTTAGTAGATGCTGATAACATCCGAACAGCCATCAGAGTATAAGACTTTAGGCGTTGAGGAATTTCACTATCTCAAAGAGAGTGGACAGTTGACTCACCCCCTAAGATTTTGGAAAGTGTTCTTTCGAAGTCCCCCTCCTTCTACACCGTCTATAACAGAAATGCACACTTCCTTTAATTGCCATTACCAGCCTTGCTTTGAATAGCTATCCGTTCCACCATTCCCAACCAGTGATTTTCATGGCCTTCGTGCCAAGGAAAGACTAGCTAAAAGAGCTCCATTACACAGAAGACGAAAATCATCCCGCAAGCAAAGAAATCAGTCTACGAATGACTTTATTTTTGCCAAAAGTAAGTGGTGGCTCGTTTGGATAAGACAAAACACGGCATCAGCCATATGTAACAATGTATAAAAGGGAAAGCGGGCACCCCTCCCTCCAATGCATTCTTTTCGATACACAGTACGGTTCGACTACGCATTCACAGTAGATAAGACTACAGCTGGGATTGAGAACATGAATTCGTGCGTGACATACTACCACCAATAACATTTATCATCCAAGCTTGAGTGCACAATGCGGCTTGTCGTGCGGGCTTGTGATGCAACGATAAAGAAGGAAGAGAGAGAGAGTAGATTAAGCAGACAGACTGCGATGGTCACAAGCTCTCATTTGAAGGATCGGAACACACAACAGTAGCCCAGGCTTAGGGCGCATGATCTCATAGCAGGGCTTG